CCTTGATTGTTGCAAGACCTGAGAAAAGGAATTTCCTTTGGACTACGGACGGGAAGGATGAAAGTGAGTAGGTCTGCTAATTCCTCATCTGCAAATCAACCCTTCCCGTAGGTTATTTTATCAACGAATAAGGAATTGTATGAGTGAAATTTGGATCTAATTTGAAAAGCAAAGGACAGGTACAGGGCAATAAAATAGGTATTTTTTTATTTGTAAAATTAAACAAAAGGATTCGCAAATAAAAGTGCTAATGCTACAACCAATCCATAAATGGTTAAAGCTTCCATAAAAGCTAGACTAAGCAATAGAGTACCTCGTATTTTTCCCTCTGCCTCAGGCTGTCTCGCGATACCCTCTACAGCTTGACCTGCAGCAGTCCCTTGACCAACGCCAGGTCCAATAGAAGCAAGCCCTACGGCCAATCCAGCAGCAATAACGGAAGCGGCAGAAATCAGTGGATTCATGATAAGTTCCTCATACCAACAAAAAGAAATGGTTAATGATACAATCAATCAATGAATTATGACTTAATTATTCCATTGATAGGATTCATCCGGTCGAAGTAACTACGAACTTCGAATTTAAGTAATACTATTCTATTATTGAATTGTCAAAACTCCTTCGATTTCTCTTTTTTTGTTTCTATCCACAGAGTTTTGGGAAATCCATACAACTTTCGTTCTTCCCTTTCTTGGTTCCGAACTATTATTTCCTTTTTTCAATTTCTTTATTTTATCTGTTTATTTTATCTGTTTATTCAGCCAATTCACAGCTACAACAGTATGAAAGGATACTTCGACCGGAACCCACAAGTAGACAAGTAGTAGGTCAATCTTTAATTTCTAGATAACTAGTCAATATCTACTATCACATATACATGTCTTTCTTATCTAATGTAAACCATTCGTTTCGATCGGATTCGAGAATCAATCCATTTTTTTTAGTAATCCCCTTTTTTGTAACTTTTTTTCTCCCTTCCATTTTCTTTATCATTATTTTATTTTAACCAACTACAGAAAAAAAAAAGATTCGCGCGAATTATTCCGTAGAAATCTCATTATTTCCTTGATCTAAGTTCATGCAATTTGGTTTATTATTTAGTAATTCTTTTGGTCAATTGTGAAAATCTACTGTAAAGTAGAATCAAAGTCGACTCGTATTTCTTGTTTTTTAGTTAATTACATTTTATCACACGGCATAAAGGGTAATATCTTCTATTCAAAATTCTTATTTGATTTGAATAAGAAGGTTGGCTGACCAATAGAATAGAAGGTGCATATTCGTCAAGGAAAGGAGAGTTTTGGGAAAAATATCTGTTAGATCTCTTTCCCCCTTTTTGAACTCTCTAATTAATATCGAAATTTTTGATTTTTTTGTTCTTAATTTGATCTATTTCTATTCCTTAAGTCAATCATCTTGAACCGCACATACATTGCTTTGCGATAAGCTAAAAAAAAAAAAAAGACTATTTCAATGATGGCCCTCCATGGATTCGCCTATATAAGCGGCGGCTAAAGTTGCAAAAATAAGAGCTTGAATACCACTTGTAAATAATCCAAGGAACATGACAGGGATAGGAACCACTAAAGGTACTAAAGAAACAAGAACAACAACGACTAATTCATCCGCTAAGATATTCCCGAAAAGTCGAAAACTGAGTGATAGGGGTTTTGTGAAATCTTCTAAGATGTTAATGGGTAAAAGGATTGGGGTTGGTTGAATATATTTCCCGAAATAACTGAATCCCCTTTTGGAAAGACCTGCATAGAAATAGGCCGCTGACGTGAGTAAAGCCAAAGCAACTGTAGTATTTATATCATTCGTAGGTGCGGCCAACTCTCCATGAGGTAATTCTATGATTTTCCAAGGTAAAAGAGCTCCTGACCAATTCGAAACAAAAATAAATAGAAACAAGGTTCCAATAAAAGGAACCCAAGGGCCGTATTCTTCTCCAATTTGAGTTTTACTCACATCTCGAATGAACTCAAGAACATATTCGAAGAAATTCTGACCCCCAGTCGGAATGGTTTGTGGGTTCCGAACAGCTATAGTAGCTGAACCTAATAAGATAGCAATTACAACCCAAGAGGTAATAAGTACTTGTCCGTGGACTTGGAAATCTCCTATTTTCCAATAGAAATGTTGACCTACTTCCACACCGGATATCTCGTATAAGCCTTTTAGTGTGTTGATGGAACATGATAGCACATCCATATTGCCCTCTGAAAAAATCGAACTTTAAACAAAATTATTTTGATTCAACCATCTCTTTATCTACTGGAATGGGGTATTTCGAATACCAACTGATAGTTTGAATACTAACTAATTCCATAGTATTCCCAGTTTTTTTATCTATTTTTAGAAATTCATAAAAAATAATCGATTCTATAAATCTATTGTATTTTCGAAGTCAAACTTATTGATTTTATCTTATTATTAATCAAGGATTTCTTCTATAGCTAGAACTAGAACGACCCTCACAAATCGCAAATACTAATTTGTTAAGAATTAATCGGATTGAGGATATAGCGTCATCATTCGCCGGAATTGAAATATCTGCAAGATCGGGATCGCAATTTGTATCGATTAAACAAATTGTTGGAATTCCTAAAGTGATACACTCCCGCAGGGCGGTATATTCTTCATGCTGATCGACGATGATCACAATATCGGGTAATCCTGTCATATATTTAATCCCGCCCAGATAGGTTTGTAAGCGAAATAGTTGTCTTTTCAACATAGCCGCATCTCTTTTAGGAAGACGGTTGAGTCTTCCCGTTTTTTGTTTCATTCTCAAGTCCCTGAACTTATGAAGTCTCGTTTCTGTAGTGGACCAATTCGTTAACATACCGCCGAGCCATTTTTTAGTAACACAATGACACCGGGCCCTTATTGCAGCCCATGCTACTAAATCAGCTGCTTTTTTTTTGGTCCCAACAATTAAGAATTGTTTTCCCCTACTTGCTGCACCAAAAACCAAATCACAGGCTTCAGATAAAAAACGAGCAGTTCTAGTAAGATTTGTAATATGAATACCTTTACGCTTTGCCGAGATATAAGGTGCCATTTTAGGATTCCATTTCCTAGGCTCATGGCCCAAATGAACCCCTGCCCCCAGCATCTCTTCCAAGTTGATGTTCCAATATCTTCTGGTCATTTCTCCCCACACCCCCCCGCTTTTTCCAAAAAGGCGACGGGGAACCCTGAACGGAAATAAAGAATTGTTCCGATGGAACCTTCACGTCTATCGTAGATTGGCATAGATATATGAATAAGCCATTAGTCTTTTCTATTCCTTATTTTTTATTACCAACCTAAATGACTGTCCCACGATAGTAAAGTAAAAAAAAAAAGATGAATCCGCCTTTAGGAATCATTAAATCCCATAAAGTTCTGATGTATCATCCAAATTCTTTGAAAGAAAAGAATCAACCCACTTTCGGTAGTGAAACAAAATATCTCCCATTTCCCCCTCGAATAGATTGTTTTCTTTTGTTTCCAAAGGGCTCTTTTTTTGTTGTTTTGACGGGGGCACTAATCCCTTCAATCCGGTCCCGGCGGGTATCATACCCCCAAAAACAACGTTCTCTTTCAATCCTTTTAACCAATCGACTCGACCCCGGAGAGCTGCTTTTGCTAAAACCCGAGCCGTTTCTTGAAAACTCGCTTCAGATATGAAACTTTGAGTATTGAGAGCTGCTCGAGTTATTCCCAATAAGGTGGCTCGGTAACAAACTGCTTCTTCCAATGCGCGCCCCACTCGTTCCGCTCGCAACAATCCAACTAGTTCTCCGGGCGAAAAAACATTAGACATTCCATCTTCTGAAATCAAGACTTTTGATGTTATTTGACGTACAATAATTTCTATATGCCTATTATGAATCTGTACCCCCTGGGATCGATAAACCTTTTGGATCTTATTAACCAAAGAGATACGGCTTTGGACTATAGTTAGCTCAGCACCAATCAAGAATGCCCATGGCATTCCAAGAATTCTTGGTATACGTTCATTCCAACGCTCAACCCTCTTTTCTAGATTCATCGATATTGAATCAATCGAACGCACTTCTAACACCTGTTCTACTTTTGGAAGCCCTTGGGTTATATCACCAGATCTTGATTTTTCATATATAAATGTAATGAAAGTATCACCTTCGTGCAGGATTTGCCCATAATGGCCATGAACAGTTGCTCCCGGAGTGGCCAAATAAGGCTTAGCTGATCGTATTACTACAGAGTCAACTTGAACAAGTATAACTTGACCTGATTTTAGGCGCGGTGCATTTTTTGTTCTACATATATTTTCACAAATCAACTGCCCAAGACTCATTATTGTAGATGTTTCTTCACAATAATTAGGATCGAGCAAATACCAATTCCAATTTAAAAGAATGGTACTGAATGGATCGGGGTTATCAATTTTCGCATTTTCATCCAGTAAATAGTATTTACTGACTTGAAAAGTCTTTTTCAAATTTTCAACGTTATTTAGCAAGATTGGATTATGAGTTATTAAATGGAAAAATGTATAAAGATTCGCAATTTGAAAAGTGGTTCCTAAAGGCCCCAGCGAATTCGTAATTGGAATTCGAGGATCTTTTGGAATTGGAATTGATTCTTTTATCCCGTTGTAATAGTTTACATCGTTGAATCGACCCACCCGAAAACAATTGGATGATGACAAAATGATCGACGACTCGAGTCCCGTATTTTGATTCAACAACATATGAATAGTTCTTTGATTGGGATCTGAGGTTTGTTGAATTCTTGTCTCGGAATAAATTGAAGAAAACGGATTGATATTTGTGCAATCTGATGCATTTCTATTAGTAGAGGGCAAGCCAGAGACTGATGTAGCATTTCTTTTTCCGATATATGAACTAGGGGGTTTTACCAAATCGATTCTTAGGAAATGTCGAATTAAACCATTTGTCGTTATTTCAACAAAGGAAGCACGGGCTTCTTGACTCGAAGAATTTTTTTTGTCTTGGTCCCAATTC